AACTTAGTGAAATCCCATACTTCGTATATCCGAAAAAGGAATGATCCGTTAGGTTCAGGATTGATCTCTGATAATAGGTCAGGTCGTACCAATATCAATCCCTTTTTTTCTATTTATTCCAAGGAAAGGATTCAACAATCACTTAGCCAAAATCAAGGAACTTTTCGTACGTTGTTGAATAGAAGTAAGGAATCCCAATCTTTGATAATTTTGTCATCATATAATTGTTTTCAAATGAGTCCATTCAACGATGTAAAATATTACGATGGTATAAAAGAATCAAGTAAAAGAGATAGGGATTCCCTAATTCAAATTACAAATTTGTTAGGCCCTTTAGGAACAGCCTCTCAAATTGATCTTTTTTATTCGTTTTACCATTTACTAACTTATAATCATATTTCGATAACTAAATATTTCTATTTGCAACTCGACAATTTAAAACGGACTTTTCAAGTATTTAAGTATTATTTAATGGATGAAAACGGAAGAATTTCGAATTCCAATCTGTGCAGTAGCATCCTTTTGAATCCATTTAACTTGAATTGGCATTTTATCGACCATAATTATTGTGAGGAAACATCCACAATAATAAGTCTGGGGCAGTTTATTTGTGAAAATCTATGTATAGCCAAAAAAGGATCGCCCCTAAAATCGGGTCAAGTTATAGTCGTTCAACTTGACTCTTTAGTAATAAGATTGGCGAAGCCTTATTTAGCTACTCCAGGAGCAACTGTTCATGGACATTATGGAGAAATACTTTCCGAAGGAGATACATTAGTTACATTTATATATGAAAAATCTAGATCTGGTGATATAACGCAAGGTCTTCCAAAAGTAGAACAGGTTTTAGAAGTACGTTCGATTGATTCAATATCGATGAACCTAGAAAAAAGAGTTGAGGGTTGGAATGAGTGTATAACAAAAATTCTTGGAATTCCTTGGGGATTCTTGATTGGCGCTGAGCTAACTATAGCGCAAAGTCGTATCTCTTTGGTTAATAAGATCCAAAAGGTTTATAGGTCCCAGGGGGTACAGATCCATAATAGGCATATCGAAATCATTGTACGTCAAATAACATCAAAAGTATTGGTTTCAGAAGATGGAATGTCTAATGTTTTTTCACCCGGAGAACTAATTGGATTGTTGCGAGCTGAACGAACGGGGCGCGCTTTAGAAGAAGCTATTTGTTACCGAGCCATATTATTAGGAATAACGAAAGCATCTCTAAATACGCAAAGTTTCATATCCGAAGCAAGTTTTCAAGAAACTGCTCGAGTTTTAGCAAAAGCTGCCCTCCGGGGTCGTATCGATTGGTTGAAAGGTCTGAAAGAGAACGTTGTTCTAGGAGGGATGATACCCGTTGGTACCGGATTCAAAGGATTCCACCGTTCAAGGCAACATAACAACATTTCTTTGGAAACCAAAAATAAGAGTTTATTCGAAGGGGAAATGAGAGATATTTTGGTCCACCACAAGAGAATTATTTAATTTTTGCATTTCAAAAAATTTACATGATACATCAGAACAATCTTTTTTCGGATTTAACGATTCCTAAGAGCGAATGAGTCCTTTGACGGTCATTTGATTTGGCAATAGTAATAAAGATAATAGGGAGTGGAAAGAAACGAACGGTTTGCATCTGTATCAACGGCCAATTTCCGTTAGAAGAAAAGGTTCCATGGGAACAATTTTTTATTTCTATTTTCAGGGTACTTTATCTCTTTTTTTTTTTCTTTATTTAGAAAAAAAAAGAGAAGATAAAGAAGTGTGGGGAAAAATGACAAGAAGATATTGGAACATCAATTTGGAAGAGATGATGGAAGCCGGAGTTCATTTTGGTCATGGTACTAGGAAATGGAATCCTAGGATGGCACCTTATATATCTGCAAAGCGAAAAGGTATTCATATTATAAATCTTACTAGAACTGCTCGGTTTTTATCAGAAGCTTGTGATTTAGTTTTTGATGCAGCAAGTAGGGGAAAACAATTCTTAATTGTCGGTACAAAAAATAAAGCGGCTGATTCAGTAGCGCGGGCTGCAATAAAGGCCCGGTGTCATTATGTTAATAAAAAATGGCTCGGCGGTATGTTAACGAATTGGTATACTACAGAAACGAGACTTCATAAGTTCAGGGACTTGAGAACGGAACAAAAGACAGGGAGACTTAACCGTCTTCCGAAACGAGATGCGGCTGTGTTGAAGAGACAATTATTTCACTTGCAAACATATCTTGGCGGAATAAAATATATGACGGGGTTACCCGATATTGTAATAATCGTTGATCAGCAAGAAGAATATACGGCTCTTCGAGAATGTATCACTTTGGGAATTCCAACGATTTGTTTAATCGATACAAATTGTGACCCCGATCTCGCGGATATTTCGATTCCAGCCAACGATGACGCTATAGCTTCAATCCGACTAATTCTTAACAAATTAGTATTTGCAATTTGTGAGGGTCGTTCTAGCTATATACGAAATTCTTGATTAATAATAAGATAAGTAAATTTGGGGGGGAACTCCATATAATCGATTTAGTGAATCGGTTATTATTCTTGACTAACGTAAAAGAGATAAAAACCGGATATTTTCTGTGATTCGTTGATATTTAAAATATATAATTCAAGTAGGCAAATCGAAAAAAAAAGATGGTTGAATCAAAATAATTCCTTTTTTAGTTCTATTTCTTTCAGAGGGTAATATGAATGTTCTATTATGTTCTATCAAAACACTAAAAGGTTTATACGATATATCCGGTGTGGAAGTAGGCCAACATTTCTATTGGCAAATAGGAAGTTTCCAAGTCCATGCGCAAGTACTTATTACTTCTTGGGTCGTAATTGCTATTTTATTAGGTTCAGCCATTCTAGCTGTTCGTAATCCACAAACCATTCCTACTGATGGTCAGAATTTCTTTGAATATGTCCTTGAATTCATTCGAGATGTGAGCAAAACTCAAATTGGAGAAGAATATGGTCCATGGGTTCCCTTTATTGGAACTATGTTTCTATTTATTTTTGTTTCGAATTGGTCAGGGGCTCTTTTACCCTGGAAAATTATACAGTTACCTCACGGGGAGTTAGCCGCACCCACAAATGATATAAACACAACCGTTGCTTTAGCTTTACTTACTTCAGTAGCATATTTTTATGCGGGCCTTACAAAAAAGGGATTGGGTTATTTCGGTAAATATATTCAACCAACGCCAATCCTTTTACCTATTAACATTTTAGAAGATTTCACAAAACCGTTATCGCTTAGTTTTCGACTTTTCGGAAATATTTTAGCTGATGAATTAGTAGTTGTTGTTCTTGTTTCTTTAGTACCTTTAGTAGTTCCTATACCTGTCATGTTCCTTGGATTATTTACAAGCGGTATTCAAGCTCTTATTTTTGCAACCCTAGCTGCGGCTTATATAGGCGAATCCATGGAAGGTCATCATTGACTAGTTTCCGACACAGTCTTTTTTAGCTTAGCCTGACGCAATGTATGCACCGTTTGAGGTAATCCACTTAGGGAAGATAAATATACAAATAAGGTATAAATCAAGATATAGACGATCTAGAGTAATTGTAAAAAAGGTTACGATATTTTTTAGTTGTAAAAAAATATGGATTAGTTTGCGTAGGAATGGGGGGTCGAATTAGGTGTATATAATCTAATCGCTATAAGACAACTCTTGTGAATCTTTCGAAAAATGATTCGAGAATCCCGATGACTTTAAGATACAATATTTGGTTTACGGTATGGGGGAAAAACACGTATATGTGATATTAGACATTAACTAGGTATATATGAACTAAAGATATATCTAATTTGTCTTACTATTGTGAATTTAAATAGGGATTTCAATAGAAACCTTTCCATTTCATCGGTAATTGTGAATTGCATATTGGTTGATTGTATCATTAACTATTTCTTTATTTTTGTTTTGGCGCGAGGAACTTATCATGAATCCACTGATTTCTGCCGCTTCCGTTATTGCTGCTGGATTGGCTGTCGGACTTGCTTCTATTGGACCTGGGGTTGGTCAAGGTACTGCTGCGGGACAGGCTGTAGAAGGGATCGCGAGACAACCAGAGGCGGAAGGAAAAATACGGGGTACTTTATTACTTAGTCTAGCTTTCATGGAAGCTTTAACAATTTATGGGTTAGTTGTAGCATTAGCTCTTTTATTTGCGAATCCTTTTGTTTAATCCCCAAAACACATATTTTTATTTATTTCCGTAGATTTGTTGATCTTGTTTTTTCGAATTATTTTAATATTTAATTCCTATAATTTAATTACTTAGGAACAACAACCCACGGAAATCCCTGGTTTAAGAATGAGGATCCAACTCACTTTTTTCTTTACCTTCTTAGTCCAATGGACGAACTTTTTTTAGGAAGTATTACAATTGTATTGTAACAAACGAGGTATTTCGCAACTGACCTGTATAAGACCTGGTACCTAATTCGAATCGAACTAATTCGAATCGAATAAGTATCAAGCTTATTGGAAATTTCCAATTATTGGAAATTTCCAATTGAAAAAAAAAAAATCCATTAAAATCCATTTCTAATATCAATATATTTTTTGACTCAATTTAGTATTTTCTATTTAGAAATTAGGGAAATTAATAATAATTATATAATAATAATAAAAGAATATAAGAAAGAATAGAAATAAAAAATAAGTAGTCTATCTATAACTAGAAGAAAGCTATAACTATAAGAAAGAGGAGATCATATGAAAAATGTAACCGATTCTTTCCTTTCCTTGGGTTATTGGCCATCCGCGGGGAGTTTCGGGTTTAATACTGATATTTTTGCAACCAATCTAATAAACCTAAGCGTAGTACTTGGTGTGTTGGTTTTTTTTGGAAAGGGAGTGTTAAGTGATTTATTAGATAATCGAAAACAAAGGATCTTGAAGACTATTCAAAATTCAGAAGAATTACGCAAGGGGGCCCTAGACCAGTTAGAAAAAGCCCGGGCCCGTTTACGGAAAGTAGAAATA